TTTTATCCCCATCTTTTTATTCTTTCAGATGGGGATATGTATTTGACATAAATATATATTTACTTTGCGGAGCTTGATAATTTGATTTGGGCTATATCTTGATAGGTTATTTAAATTTTATGGTAACTAGTTATTATTTTTTTTGGATTTGTTATTATTACTATTTTGGGTTTTATTTTGTGTTAGATTAAGGGTGTGCAATTATTTATTTTTATTGAATATTTATTTTTATGTTATTATTTGTGTTTATTTTGTTAATGATTATTTTTATTGATTATATCTTGTATTTTATTTTTAATTTTATTTTGTATTTATATTTTAATTATTTTCAAAAGGTCTAGTAAATTATAAAAATGTTTAGGCATTATCTTTTGGAACTGAGAAGATGTGTGAGGACTGCCCGAAAATATCAATTTGCTTTTTTAGTGCTATTTAGTTTTTTAAATAATTGATATTCAGAGGATTACTAGACCCATAGTTTTAATATTATGATAATTTTACTTTATCACCGTTTGTGTTTTTAATATTCTGTATTATTCATCAATTAAAGAAATCTTTTTATATAGTTTTAATTTTATGAGATGGCCTTCAAACCTAGATTTACTACTGTGGTTAACTTGTTTATTTTTAATTTAATATTTGTTGCCATTTTAGGTGTTATTTAGTTTTAGTCTAGGCATTGTCCCCTTTACTTTATTCTGAAATATTGAATGGGGATTTTAATTTTTAGTTATGAATAAATGAGGTGCTCCTTTTCACGTGGGAGGTGTCTGGTTTGAAGGCTATGTGTTTTCAAAAGGTCTAGTAAATTTATGGTCAGATAAAAATGTTTAGGCATTATCTTTTGGAACTGAGAAGATGTGTGAGGACTGCCCGAAAATATCAATTTGCTTTTTTAGTGCTATTTAGTTTTTTAAATAATTGATATTCAGAGGATTACTAGACCCATAGTTTTAATATTATGATAATTTTACTTTATCACCGTTTGTGTTTTTAATATTCTGTATTATTCATCAATTAAAGAAATCTTTTTATATAGTTTTAATTTTATGAGATGGCAGATTTACTACTGTGGTTAACTTGTTTATTTTTAATTTAATATTTGTTGCCATTTTAGGTGTTATTTAGTTTTAGTCTAGGCATTGTCCCCTTTACTTTATTCTGAAATATTGAATGGGGATTTTAATTTTTAGTTATGAATAAATGAGGTGCTCCTTTTCACGTGGGAGGTGTCTGGTTTGAAGGCTATGTGTTTTCAAAAGGTCTAGTAAATTTATGTTTAGATAAAAATGTTTGGGTGTAATTTTTTTAATTGAGTAAATGTGTGGGGATTATTCTAAAATATCAATTTGCTTTTTTAGTGTTATTTAGTTTTTTAAATAATTGATATTCAGAGGATTACTAGACCCATAGTTTTAATATTATGATAATTTTATTTTTTAGTTTTTAAATTATTTATTTTTTGAATTTTTTTTAATTGAGAAAATGTGCGGGGATTATTCGAAAATGTCAATTTGCTTTTTTAGTGTTATTTAGTTTTTTAAATAATTAATATTCAGAGAATTACTAGACCCATAGTTTTAATATTATGATAATTTTATTTTTTAGTTTTTAAATTATTTATTTTTTGAATTTTTTTTAATTGAGAAAATGTGCGGGGATTATTTGAAAATGTCAATTTGCTTTTTTAGTGTTATTTAGTTTTTTAAATAATTAATATTCAGAGAATTACTAGACCTATAGTTTTAATATTATGATAATTTTATTTTTTAGTTTTTAAATTATTTATTTTTTGAATTTTTTAATTTTTTGGAATTGATTAATTACTTTTAATTTTTCATTAGTTGAAATTGAATGGAAAAATTTTTTTTTGGAATTTTTTGTTTTTTTTTAAGACAACGTTCCGCAGTTAAGTAATTCAAAAAATAGATTTATAACTTATTATTAAATTGTAATTTATTTTCATGTAGTTAATATTTTAAAAAATTTTTTAAAATTTGAAAATTTTTACTTATTGGTAAATTTTAAAATTTTGAAAAAATTAAAAAAAATTGTCTAAATTGGAAATTAGTCGAATGAAAATCGATGTATTTCTAAATAAGATAATACCAGACTGGTCTGGGGGGTTAGAGACTATTTAGGGGGGTCGAAAGAACACTATAATAGGGGATACTAGGAAAGGCAGAGGCTAGGATAGAAGGGAGGACATAATATACATATAGGAGACTATTTAACCATGGATAGGGGTAATGCACAGCTATTGGGGGATAGGTAGAGGACTAGGGTGGACAGGTAACAGGAAAAAAAATAATTGAGGGGGAATGAGACCGTTTAAAAGTGACGCAGCAAGGAACCAGAGAACCGGGAGACTGAATAAGCAAGGAACCATGTAAAGGAGCAATCAATGTAGGAGGGATAATAGACCGTAACAGACCATGTAAGGGACACTATAGGTAACTGAGGTAGAGTATGTAGTACACATATGGAAATAATTTATAGCGGAGGCCGGGGTTGGGACTACACTGGAGGGGGGACAGGGGGGAGGTTACACGCGAGTTAGTTCCGCTATTGTTGATTTCTTGAATTTGAGGTTTAGAGGTTGATTTTGTCTCTTAAATTAATTAATTGGTAATATTAAATATAAGTTTTTGCGTGGTTTATTTAAATCTAAAAGGTTAATTTAAAATTATTTGTAGTTTTTAATTTTGGTTTTTACATAATTGTAGAATCAGTTAATTAATTGAGATCTGTTTAAAGTTGTGCCAGCAAACGCGGTTACACAATTGGGTCGAGTTAATTTTTTTGGTTAGTATTAATTTATTTATTTGGGTATTTTATTTATATTTTAAGGTGAAATTTTTAATTTAAATTATATTATCTTGGTTTAAGATTATACGAAATTTAGAATTTAGACTAGGATTAGATACCCTATTATTCTAAATGTAAAATTTATCCTTAGTATTAATAGTTAAGATCTTTAAATTAAAAAAATTTGGCGGTAATTTAGTCTTTTCAGAGGAACCTGTCCTGTAATTGATGATCCACGTTGAATTTTACTTTAATTATTGTTTGTATATCTCTGTCATTGAATGTTTTATTAGAATATTTTCTTTAATTATTAATTTGAATAATGTCAGGTCAAGGTGCAGCTATATTAAAGGTTGAGATGGGTTACATTTAATTTATTTATTGGATTATAAAGTTGGAATACTTATATAAAATAGGATTTGAAAGTAATTATTATTATTTTTTGATAATGATTTTAGCTCTAGATTATGCACACATCGCCCGTCGCTTTCATTACTAAGGTGAAATAAGTCGTAACAAAGTAATTTTACTGGAAAGTGAAGTTAGATTTAAACAAGCCAAATTTTAGAAATATTGTTATTTACAGTAATAATTATGAGTGTGCAATTCATTCTGGTTTGATTAAATTTAAATCTTGTTTTATATTTTATTTTTTTTATTTTTTTATAAAATTATTTTTTTTGTTAGTATTGTTAAGTGAAATTATTATTTTTACTATAGTTAATATTACTGTGAAGGAAATTTTTAATTTTTGTAGAAGCAGATTTTTTTTGTTGTACCTTTTGTATCAGGGTCTATTAACTTAAAATTAATTATTATTAATTTTCCCGAAATTAAGAGAGTTATGTTTAAATGATAGTTTACGTTTTATAGTAATTTTTAATTTATACATAGAGGTTATATGCTATTCAATTTTAAATATCTGGTTGTTTAATATATTAATTTAATTAAGACTATTATTTTGTTAATTTAAAAATTTATTTTTTTTAATTTTAATAGTTAAGATTTTAGGGGATAAGCTCTATTTTAGTTTTATAATCTACAGGTGTTTAAGGCTTAGTAGGCTTGACAACAGCCATCATATATTTCGTTATAGTTAATTCTTTTATTTATTTAATTTAGTTTAGATTTAAATTTTTATTAAACTTTTTATTTTAATTATCTTTTTAAAGTGATAATGATAGAATTAGTAGTTTTGAATATTTAAATATAGTAATTCGGCAATTTTAATTCCCGCCTGTTTAACAAAAACATGTCTTATAGATCTTAATTTTAAGTCTAATCTGCCCGGTGAGTTATTAAACGGCCGCAGTATATTGACTGTGCGAAGGTAGCATAATCATTTGTCTTTTAATTGAAGGCTAGTATAAATGATTGGACGAGGAATTGACTTTCTTTATTTAATTTTTATTAATTTGATTTTTGAGTTAAAAAGCTTAAATTTTTTTGCAAGACGAGAAGACCCTATAGAATTTTATTTTTATTTGTTTATTTATTAATTGGTAAATTAATTTTAGGTAAATTAATAATAATTTTGTTGGGGCGACAGTGAAATTCAATTAACTTTCATTTATTTTATTCATTAATTTATGTATTTTTGATCCTTTATTATGGATTATAAGATTAAATTACCTTAGGGATAACAGCGTAATTTTTTCAGAGAGTTCTTATCGATGAAATAAGTTTGCGACCTCGATGTTGGATTAAAGTAAGTTTTTGGTGTAGGAGCTTAATAACTAAGTCTGTTCGACTTTTAATTCTTTACATGATCTGAGTTCAGACCGGCGTGAGCCAGGTTGGTTTCTATCTGCAATTTTTATATTATATTTTAGTACGAGAGGACCAAATATAAGTAATATTTATTTTTATTTGATTATTATTAACTATTTTGGCAGAATTAGTGCGGTAAATTTAGAATTTATATATGTAATTTTTATTACAAATAGTAATTTTTTTAATTAGATATGTTGTTACTATTATCTGTATTTTGGTTGCTGTTGCTTTTGTTACTTTACTTGAACGTAAAGTATTAGGTTATATTCAATTACGTAAAGGTCCTAATAGGGTGGGTTTTATAGGTCTTTTACAACCATTTTCTGATGGTATTAAGTTATTTTTTAGGGAACAAACTTATCCTTATATATCTAATTTCTTTATTTATTATTTTTCTCCTGTTTTTATGTTATTATTATCTTTTGCTCTTTGGGTTTTATTCCCCCATATGGTTAATGTATATAGTTTTAATTTAGGTATCTTATTTTTTTTATGTTGCACGGGCATAGGAGTCTATGGAGTTATGTTATCTGGTTGATCGTCGAATTCTAAATATGCTTTGTTAGGGGGTCTTCGTGCTATAGCTCAAACTATTTCTTATGAAGTAAGAATAGCTATAATTATGCTTTGTTTTATTGTTTTTGTTTTTAGATTTGATTTAGTTGATTTTATAATTTATCAATCTAATATTTGATTTTTATTTTTTTCTATTCCTTTATTTTTTTGCTGGTTATCATCTTGTTTAGCTGAAACTAATCGTTCTCCTTTTGATTTTGCTGAAGGGGAAAGTGAATTGGTTAGAGGATTTAATGTTGAATATAGTAGAGGAGGATTTGCTTTTATTTTTCTGTCTGAGTATATAAATATTATTTTTATAAGATTGTTAACATCAGTAATTTATTTAGGTTGTGATTTATATTCTATTTTTTTTTACTTAAAGACAGTTATTGTTATTTTTTGATTTATTTGAGTTCGTGGTACATTGCCTCGTTTTCGTTATGATAAGTTAATGTATTTGACTTGAAAGACTTTTTTACCTATAAGTTTAAATTATTTTTTGTTTTTTTCTATATTTTTAAGTTTATTAATCGTAAATGGTTAGTTCATTAAATTAAGTGGTAAGTTAATGATAGAATTTAACTATCATATTCTACTTTCAAAGTAGAAGCTTGTCTAAAGCTTATTAACTATTTATTGATTTTGTCTCATAAAATTAGTATAATTGGGTTAATAATAAAGTATCTGAAATAAATTACTGTTAGAATTTGTCCTGTTGTGATAAAAGGTTCTTCAGCTGGCCGTGCTCCAATTCAAGTCAATAATACTATTGTAGTTACAAATGATCAGAACAGAAGTTTATTGGGAGGATAAAATGCTATTCTTTGGAATTTGTTTTTATTAGTGATTGGTAACACAATGATAATAGCAATTGATAAAATTATTGCTATTACCCCTCCAAGTTTATTAGGAATTGATCGTAAGATTGCATATGCAAATAAGAAGTATCATTCTGGTTGAATATGAACAGGTGTTACTATAGGATTTGCTGGAATAAAATTTTCAGGGTCACCTAGTATTCGTGGTTCAAGAAGAATAATTAATGAAAATGCTATTAATGCAAATATTATTCCTATCAAATCCTTAATTGAGAAGTAAGGATGAAATGGGACTATATCATATTTAGATCTCAATCCTAAAGGGTTATTACTACCTGTTTGATGTAAAAATAAAAGATGTAGTATAACTATTGCTGCAATAATGAATGGTAATAAGAAATGTAGTGTGAAAAATCGTGTTAATGTTGCATTATTAACTCTAAAACCTCCTCATAACCATTTTACGATATCATTACCTAAGTAAGGGATTGCTGATAACAAGTTTGTGATGACTGTAGCTCCTCACAACGATATTTGACCTCAGGGTAGAACATAACCTAGAAAAGCTGTTGCTATAACTAGAAATAATAAAATAACTCCTACATTTCAGGTTATAATTAATTTGTAAGAGCCATAGTATATGCCTCGACCAATATGAATATATAAGCAAATAAAGAATATTGATGCTCCATTTGCGTGTGTGTTTCGTAAAAGTCAACCATTGTTTACATCTCGGCAAATATGGATAACTCTATTGAAAGCTAATTCTACATTAGCAGTATAATGTATAGCAAGGAAAATTCCTGTAATAATTTGAATTATTAAACATATTCCTAATAAAGACCCAAAGTTTCATCATAATGAAATATTAGAAGGTGTAGGTAAATCAATTAATGAATTATTAATGATTTTAAATAGAGGATGTGTTTTTCGTAAAGGTTTATTCATTATTTTTTATTTATTCGTAAAGGTCCTTCTGAAATGTTAACAATTTGTGATACTGTAATTATTGCAAAGAATAAATACAAGACTATTATTATAGTTAAAAATTTAAATTTTTTATTGAATAATGAATTTAATTGGATATTGTTTATTGTAAATTCTTCATTGTTTATGGTTAATTCATTATCTGCATATAATTGAACTATTAATGCAATTATTAATACAATAATTGAAATTGTTATTAATTTAATTGATATATTAAATTTTTCATTTGAAGCTACTCTTGCTATATAAATGAATAAAACAAGAATACCTCTTAATATTATAATTATAATAATGTATGAGAATCAAAATGAACCTAATATTAAACCAGTTATTATTGAGATTATAAATGTTTGTAAGATAATTAAAATACCTGCTCTAATTGGGTGTTTTAATCAAATAAAGATAAAAGATAATAATATTGATGTTATAATTATTATTGTTATTTCAGTAAATAGTTTAATTAAAATATTAATTTTGGGGATTAAAGTTGGGAATTTTTCTTTACTGAAGTTTTAAAGATTTATCTATCTATGATTTACAAGATCATTATTTTATTTAAACTATTAAAACTTATTAAATTAATTGATTTTGGTGTAATTTTTATATTTTTTAGAGGTGTCTTGGTTTTTTCTTTAAGTCATAAACATTTACTTATAACTTTATTTAGTTTAGAATATTTAGTATTAGTTCTTTTTTTAACTTTATTTATATTTTTATTAAATTTTGGGTTTGAATTTTATTTTATTATGATTTTTCTGGTGTTTACTGTTTGTGAAGGAGCTTTGGGGTTAAGTATTTTGGTTAAAATAGTTCGGAGTCATGGTAATGACTTACTATCAAGATTATCTATTTTGTCATGATAAAGTTATTTTTGTATATTTTATTTTTAATCCCTTTGATTTATAATTGGTGATTATTAACTTTTTGTTTAATTTTATTGTGTTTTATTATAATCACATATTCAGTTTCTAATTATTTTATTAATTTAAGATATGGATTTGGTATAGATTTAGTTTCTTATTGTATAGTTTTTTTGACTATTTGGATTGTTTTTTTGATATTAATAGCTAGAATTAGCATTAAATTAAGTAATAATTATTATTTAGAATTTTTGATAGTAATTTTATTTTTATTGTTAATTTTGATTTTTACTTTTACCACTACTAATTTATTTATATTTTATTTATATTTTGAATCTAGAATTATCCCTACTCTTTTTTTGATTTTTGGGTGAGGTTATCAGCCTGAACGATTCTTGGCTGGTCTTTATTTATTATTTTATACTTTATTTGCTTCTTTTCCTTTATTAATTTCTTTATTTTATATATTTTATGATTGTGGTACTTTGATTTATTCAATAATTAGAATTGATTTGAATATTTATTTGTATTTTTCTTTAATTTTGGCTTTTTTAGTTAAAATACCTATAATTTTTACTCATTTTTGATTGCCTAAGGCTCATGTTGAAGCTCCTGTTTCTGGTAGAATGATCTTGGCGGGAGTTCTTTTAAAGTTGGGGGGATATGGTCTTTATCGTGTTTTTGTTTTTATAAATTATTTTTATTATAATTATATTTGAATTATTTTAAGTTTATTTGGGACTTTTATAGTTGGTTTATTATGTTTAGTTCAAGTTGATATTAAATCTATAATTGCTTATTCTTCTGTAGCTCATATAGGGCTAGTTATTAGAGGTATTATAACATGTAATTATTATGGATATTTAGGTTCTTTAATTATAATAATTGGACATGGCTTATGTTCTTCTGGATTATTTTCTTTAGCAAATATAATATATGAGCGTAGACATAGTCGCAGTTTATATATTAATAAGGGTTTTATTACATTTATACCTTCAATAACTATATTTTGGTTCTTATTTTCTATCAATAATATATCTAGACCTCTATCATTAAATTTATTTGGTGAGATTTTATTGATTAATAGAATTTTAAGATGAAGAAATTTAACTAGTCTTTTTATTGCTTTTTCTTCTTTTTTAAGATGTTGTTATAGAATTTATCTATATTCTATCACTCAACATGGTGTTTTATTTAGAGGTGTTAAGAATTCATCTTTAGGTTATTTACGTGAATATTATCTTTTATTTTTGCATTGATTTCCTTTAAATTTTTTATTTCTTAAATTAGACATATTTACTTTTTGGGTTTAGATTTAAATAGTTTAATTAGAATAATAATTTGTGGTGTTATAGGTGCATAAGTGCTTTAAATCTATGAATTTTTTAAGTTTATATAAATTTTGATTTTTAATTATTTTCTTTTTTGGTTTATTATTTTTTTTAACAGGTTTATATTTTCTTAATATAGATTATTTGGTATTTATAGATTGGGAAATTTTAAATTTGAATTCTTGTTCAGTAACTATAACTTTATTATTTGATTGAATATCTTTATTGTTCATAGGTAGAGTTATATTTATTTCTTCAATAGTTATTTATTATAGAGATTCTTATATGGAAGATGATAATAATAAAGAACGATTTTTGTTTCTTGTTCTTTTGTTTATTTTAAGAATGATGTTTATAATTATTAGACCTAATTTAATTAGAATTTTATTAGGGTGAGATGGTCTTGGTTTGGTTTCTTATTGTTTAGTGATTTATTTTCAGAATTATAAATCTTTTAATGCAGGTATAGTTACTATTTTAACTAATCGAATTGGTGATGTAGCTATTTTATTAGGTATTGGTTGAATATTTAATACTGGTAGATGACATTATTTATATTATAACTTTTATTTTAGATTTTGAGGTAGTTTTATTGTTTTTATGGTTCTGCTTGCGGGTTTTACTAAAAGAGCCCAAATTCCTTTTTCTTCATGATTACCAGCTGCTATGGCAGCTCCTACTCCAGTTTCTGCCTTAGTTCATTCTTCTACTTTAGTTACAGCTGGTGTTTATTTATTAATTCGATTTAATAATTTATTATTATATTATGATATATCTTTTTTTTTACTTCTTTCTATATTAACAATATTTATATCAGGGTTAAATGCTATATTTGAATATGATCTAAAAAAGATTATTGCTTTATCAACTTTAAGACAATTAGGGTTAATAATGAGAATTTTATTTATAGGATATCCTATTGTAGCCTTTTTTCATTTATTAACTCATGCATTTTTTAAGGCCTTGTTATTTTTATGTGCTGGTTTAATTATTCATTGTATAAATGATACTCAAGATATTCGGCATATAGGGTTATTAGTTTATCATTTACCTTATACTAGAACTTGTTTTGGTATTGCTAATTTGTCTTTATGCGGTTTACCTTTTATGTCAGGGTTTTATAGAAAGGATTTATGTTTAGATTTTATAAATATAACTTATTTTAATTTATTTATTAATATATTATTTTACATTTCTGTTGGTTTAACTGTTGCTTATAGTATACGATTAGTTTATTATTGTTTAAGAAAATATACAAGTTTACTTTCTTGCTGTTGTTATTATGAAAGATTAACTATAATGCGTTCTATATTATTTTTAGTTTTTATAGGTATTTTTGGAGGTAGAATAATTTCTTGATTAATCTTTAGTTCTCCTAGTCTTATTTTAATACCTCTTGAATGTAAACTTATACCTTTACTTTTTGTAGTGTCAGGGGGTTGATTAGGATATGAGTTATCTCTTATGTATATATCAGAATCTATTTTTGGTTTAAAAAACTCTTTATTAACTATTTTTTTAGGTTCTATGTGATTTATACCTAATTTTAGAACATATATAATTTATTCTAAAAGTTTAATTCTTTCTAACAAATATTATGATTTTATAGATATAGGTTGAGGAGAATATATTATATCTAATTTAATGGGTTATTATTTTTTATTTATAAGAAAATTTAATTTATTATATCAGAAAAATAATTTTAAGTTATTTTTTTCCTCTTTTATTTTAGTTACTTTATTATTTATTTTAATTTATTTAGGTAGCTTAAGTTTAAAGTTTAATATTGAAGATATTAAGATAAGATTGACTTTCTAAATATATTTATAGAGTAAAAACTCATCTATTCATTGAAAATGAATTGTTTTAAGTTAAACTATATAAATAAGAGAAAAACGGAATTTAACCGCTTTAAAAGATAGTTAGCAGCTTCTTTTAGATTCTTCATTCTCTTTTAATTGGATTAAATTAATCAATGATTTCATTAACAATGAAAGGCCTCTATTTTGGCTTCAATTAATAAGTAAGGAGTTAAACTCTAATTTTAGGTCGAAACTAAATGTAATTTTTACTTCATTACTTTGAGGTAGACTTATAAGTATCTTCTAATTGCAAATTAGATGTTAATTTAACTACAACCCCTAAAATGTTCACTCTAGTATTCCATTTTTTCATTCATAATACAGTCCTAAAGTTAAAACTGTAATAAATATAATTATAGTTATTGATCATGATATAATATTTCTTGTTTTTAATGTAATAATTATTGGTAAAATAATTGTGATTTCTACATCGAAAATTAAGAATAAAATTGCAATTAGAAAAAATTGAATGGAGAAAGGGGATCGTGCAGATTTCTTAGGGTCAAATCCGCATTCAAATGGTGATATTTTTTCTCGATCTATCATAGTTTTTTTTGAAATAATAGTACATAATATTATTAAAGTTATTGATACAATTGAAGCTATTAAAATTGAGATAATAATTTTAATTATTACTTTTTCTTGATTAAGATCTTTTGATTGGAAGTCAAATATATTTATTATACTAAAAAAGTATCTACCTCATCAGTAAATTGAAATGTATAAGAAAAGTCATACTACATCAACAAAGTGTCAGTATCAAGCTGCTGCTTCAAACCCAAAGTGATGTGTTTTTGAAAAATGGCATATTGCATGTCGAATTAAACATACTAGCAGAAAGGTTGTTCCAATAATTACATGAATTCCATGGAATCCTGTAGCTATGAAAAAAGTAGACCCATAAACTGAGTCTCTAATACAAAATCTTGCTTCTATATACTCGTATGCTTGAAGAATTGAAAAATAAATCCCTAAAATTACTGTTAAGATTAAAGCTTTTAGTGTTTGATCATGAATTCCATTTATTAATCTATGGTGGGCTCATGTCACTGTGATACCTGAACATAATAAAATTATTGTGTTTAGGAGAGGAATTTCCATAGGGTTAAAAGTTTTAATTCCTTTTGGAGGTCAAGTTATACCTAATTCAACTGTGGGTGCCAAACTTCTATGGAAGAATGCTCAAAAGAAAGAAATAAAAAAAAATACTTCAGAAATGATGAATAGAATTATTCCTAATTTTAATCCTTCAGTTACTTTAATTGTGTGTTTACCTTGAAATGTGGCTTCTCGGATAATATCACGTCATCATTGAAATATTGTTATTAATAAAATAAATACACCTAAGTAAAATAAGTATATTTCATTTTTATGGAATCATAATACTATACCAGATGTTAGGGTTATTGCCCCGATTGATCCTGTTAATGGTCAGGGTCTATTATCTACTAAGTGATAAGGATGATTACTGTGGTTTTTCATTATATAATTTCTCTAGAATATAAAGTTCTTAAAATTCTAAATACATAAGCTTGAATTAAAGATACCGCTGATTCAAATAATATAAGCCCAATTTGGATTATTAAAATCAAAGGTACTATAAATCTTGCATTACAGGAATTGTTTCCTAGAAGACTTATTAATAAATGACCAGCAATTATATTAGCGGTTAATCGGACTGATAAAGCCCCTGGTCGAATTAAATTACTAATAGTTTCAATTATAACTATAAAAGGTATTAAGATTGAAGGAGTTCCAGTTGGAATTAAATGAGCAAATATATGATTAGTGTGATTAATTCATCCATAAATTATTAAAGATAATCATAAAGGTAATGCTATAGTTAAAGTAAACACTAAATGACTTGATCTGGTGAAAATGTAAGGTAATAATCCTATAATATTATTAATTATGATGAATATAAATAATGAAATTATAATTAATGATATACCTTTTCTGTTAGGGCCTATTAATGTTTTAATCTCATTATTTATAGTTGTGATGATTAAATTTAAAATAATTATTAATCGGTTAGGTATTATTCAGTATGATAAAGGTAATAATAAAAAACAGGAAATTGTTCTAATTCAATTCATTGATATATAAATTGATGTTGCTGGGTCAAATGAAGAAAAAAGATTAGTTATCATTTTCACTTAAATTGATTAACCTTGAAGATTTTTGATAAGCTTTGTCTAGGGTATATTTTTATATTAAAAAAAATAATTGTATTTATTATTAAAAATCTAAAGATGAATACTATAAATAAAATTTCTCAATATATAGGAGATATTTGTGGTATTAAGAAATATCTAATGATATTTTTAACTTGACAAGTTAATGTTTTTTTAAACTAATTTCTTTCATTAAGAGTATTTGTTAATTTACTATATATTGGTTTAAGAGACCAATGCTTAAACATTTTCAGCCACTTAATGAGTTAGAATTTAATCATTTTATGAAGTTATTTATAGGTACACTTTCAATAACAATTGGTATAAATCTATGATTTGCCCCACAGATTTCTGAACATTGACCATATAAAAGGCCTGGGCGGTTTATAATAAAGCTACCTTGATTTAAGCGACCTGGAACTGCGTCAATTTTAATCCCTAAGGCTGGCACAGCTCAAGAATGTAATACATCAGCTGCTGTTACTAGAACTCGAATTTGGATATTTATTGGTAGAACTACTCGGTTATCAACATCTAATAGTCGAAATTCATTATCTGATAATTCATTTGTTGGTTTTATATAGGAGTCAAATTCTACATTATTAAAATCTGAATATTCGTAACTTCAGTATCATTGATGACCAATTGATTTGAAAGTTAATAAAGGGTTATTTACTTCATCAATTAAATATAATAAGTGAAGTGAAGGTAAGGCAATAAAAATTAATGTAATTGCGGGCAATGTTGTTCAAATAAATTCAATTGTTTGACCTTCTAGAAGAGTTCGATTAATTAGTTTATTTCTTATTAATCTAATTATAATATAAGCTACTAAAGTTGTAATTATAATTAGAATTATTAATGTGTGATCATGGAATATAATTAATTGTTCTATCAAAGGTGAAGATGCATCTTGTAAGCCATAATTTCCTCATGTTGCGATTTCTAATAAAAGATTAAATCTTTATATATGAAGCTTAAATTCATTGCACTATTCTGCCATATTAGAATGAATTTAGAATAGGTAATTCAGCGTATGAATGTTCAGCTGGAGGGGTTTGTTGAAGTCATTCAATTCTAGATGTTATATTTCTTCTAAAGATAATTACTCGTTTGGAAATAATTCTTTCTCAAATAATTATGATAAATATAATAATTCTGATTATTGACATAGTAGATCCTATAGATGAAATAATATTTCATGATGTATAACAATCTGGGTAATCTGAATAACGACGTGGTATTCCTCTCAACCCTAAGAAATGTTGTGGGAAGAAAGTTAAATTTACTCCGATGAATATAGTAAAGAATTGAATTTTTAATCATTTTCTTTTTATTGTTAAACCTGTAAATAAAGGGAATCATTGGATAAATCTTGCTATAATAGCGAATACAGCTCCTATTGATAAAACATAATGGAAATGAGCTACAACATAATATGTATCATGTAGCACGATGTCAATTGATGAGTTTGCTAGAACAACTCCAGTTAATCCTCCAATTGTAAAAAGGAATACAAATCCTAAGGCTCATAATGTTGAAGGTGAATAGGTTATATTTATTCCATGCAGAGTTGCTAATCAACTGAAAATTTTAATTCCTGTAGGAACAGCAATAATTATAGTCGCTGAGGTGAAGTAAGCTCGTGTATCTACATCTATACCTACTGTAAATATATGATGGGCTCAAACAATGAATCCTAATAAACCAATTGCTATTATGGCATAAATTATTCCTAGAGTTCCAAAAGCTTCAATTTTTCCTCTTTCTTGTCTAATAATATGTGAAATTAGACCGAATCCTGGTAAAATTAAAATATAAACTTCAGGGTGACCAAAAAATCAGAATAAATGTTGATATAAGATAGGGTCTCCTCCTCCTGTAGGGTCAAAAAATGTAGTGTTAAAGTTACGATCTGTTAATAGTATAGTAATTGCTCCTGCTAGAACAGGTAAAGACAGAAGTAAAAGAAGAGCAGTAATCCCTACTGATCATACAAAAAGAGGTGTACGTTCGAGAGTTATACCAGCTGGTCGTATATTTAAAATAGTTGAAATAAAATTTACAGCACCTAAAATTGATGAAACACCTGCTAAATGTAATGAAAAAATTGCTAAATCTACAGATGCTCCTCTATGGGATAAATTACTTGATAAAGGAGGGTAAACTGTTCACCCTGTTCCAGCCCCTTTTTCCACTATTCTACTTGTTAATAATAAGGTAAGTGAAGGGGGTAAAAGTCAAAAACTTATATTATTTATTCGTGGGAATGCTATATCTGGTGCTCCAATTATTAAGGGGACTAGTCAATTACCAAAACCTCCAATTATAATCGGTATAACTATAAAAAAAATTATAATAAATGCGTGAGCTGTTACAATAACATTATAAATTTGGTCATCACCAATAAATGACCCAGGTTGCCCTAATTCAATTCGGATAATTCATCTTATTGATGAGCCTACTATACCTGCTCATATCCCGAAAATAAAGTATAAGGTTCCAATATCTTTATGATTAGTAGAAAATAATCATTTATTCAAAGATAAGATGGCTGAAGTTTAGGCTATAAATTGTAAATTTATATATGGTAATTAACCTCTTATCAGGCTTTATAGTTTAATTTAAAATATTAGATTGCAAATCTAATGATACTTAATGTTAAAGCTTATGTAATAACATATTTTTAACTTTGAAGGTTAATAGTTTATTTAACTTAAAACTTTAAAAAATCCCTATTGTTAAAAATATAGGTAGTATTAAATTAATTATAATAAATAAGTATATTAAATAGTTATTTATTTTATTAAAATAAATGTATTTATTTATTGATGAATAAAATAATATGTATCTAGTTATAATACGTAAATAGTAAAATAGAGTTAGTAATGATGACAATATTATAATTAATAAAATAAAATATAAATTAGAGTGAATTAAACTTTGAATCACTATTCATTTAGGTAAAAACCCTAAGAAAGGAGGTAAACCACCTAATCTCAGGAATAGCATGGAGCAGGCAAATTTTTCTGCTACTGAATCTACTGATGTTATTAATTGATTAATAAAGTAAGCATTTTTTATATGTAAAAATAGACATACTATAATGATTAATATTATATAAATAATTATATATTTATATCATGAATTATTTATTGATATAAATATTATCATTCAGGCTAAGTGGTTAATTGATGAATAAGCAAGAATTTTACGTAAAGAAGTTTGATTTAAACCTCCTACACCTCCAATAATTGAAGAAAATGCAGCTGCTAAATATAAAAATCAGTTATTAGGGATTACATTATTTAATACTGCAAGGGGGGCAATCTTTTGTCATGTTATTAATAATAAGCAGTCTATTCAGTTTAAATTAGCCATTATTTCAGGAAACCATAAATGAAAAGGGGCAGCCCCTACCTTAATTATAATTCTAATTATAATTAGAATTTTTCTCAGTTCTATAACATTAAAAGATAATATAAATATTAATGAGTTAATAAGAACAGAAAAAAGTAATAAGATTCTTCCAATACTTTGGGTTAAGAAATAAATTATTATTGCTTGTGATGATTTTTTATTTTTAATTTTTGAAATTAAAGGAATAAAAGATATTAAATTGATTTCTAACCCTATCCATATACCTAATCAGTTTATAGAACTTAAAGTAATTAGTGTTCTGACAAATAGCACTCTTCCGAATATTATTTTGGTTGAATTGAATATCATATAAAAAGAAGAAGATTTTACTTCTATAAATAGGGTATGAACCTAGTAGCTTATTTAGCTTATCTTTTTATATATTAGTGTAAGAAGCACAAAGAATTTTGAGTTCTTTAGTTTTAGTTTAATTCTAAAATATATAATAAAGACAAAACGAAATTGTATTATCTATCCTATCAAGATAGCCCTTTTCTCAGGCACTTTATT